TGAGGAGTTACTCGGAATGCTGCCAAGATATCAGTATCCTTGGTTTCATATTCAGGAGTATAATAAGTCAATTTATACTCTTTAACACCAGCTTTGAATCCAACACTTGCTTTAGTCTCTGTTTGTGGTGACATAAGTCCCTCCCTACAAGTCATGAATTTAGAATTCTTGTAATAAAACAAAACAACAAGGTCTACTCGACAAAAATTATGAATAGATTTAATTAACCGAATCTTTCACAAAATTATCAACTAATCAGAATGATTATTTATTAGACCATGATATTTGATTCGCCAAATACATCATTATTGTATATTCTTTCATATGTATAGCGCAACCTAATACTTGTTTTTCAAGTTTTGAATCTTTGACTTTTTAGAAATCGAAATATTTAATATTTTAATAATAATAAAATCACCCTTGACAGTAATATATGTTGTATATGTAAATCCTAGATATGACAATATGCGGAATTCATCCATGAAAATGAAAAACAAGGGGGAGTTGATATCGATGGGACGCATAACCGGTAAAATGAAAATATGAAAAAAAAGGCTAATGAGATCGAAATAATGAATCATAAATAGAGTTCCGTTTCGAATTGGCTAGATAAAACAAAGTCTTGCCTATTATGATAACTAAATCAAAGACTTTCCACAAAATTTTTATTCATATATTTTTTATTTTAAAACTAGGTTTCGGTTAGTTGAGCTTGAAAATGACTATTCCTTCATTGAAATTGAATAAGTAAAAAATTAAATTGCACATTCGTTTGGGTGGTACCAATGAAATCGAGTGCTTACTTCCATTTATTATTGAATTAACCGATCAATTTACTATCGAAGATTTTTTCTGTATTCGAAAAATTTCGCAACAAAATTTAACATATTTTTTTTTATTATGAGAATAAATCCTACTACTTCGGATCCAGAGGTTTCAATACGTGAAAACAAAAACCTGGGACGTATTGCCCAAATTATTGGTCCGGTACTGGATGTAGCCTTTCCCCCGGGCAAGATGCCTAATATTTACAATGCTCTGGTGGTTAAGGGTCGAGATACTCTTGGTCAAGAAATTAATGTGACTTGTGAAGTACAGCAATTATTAGGAAACAATCGAGTTAGAGCTGTAGCTATGAGCGCGACCGAGGGTTTAAAGCGAGGAATGGACGTGGTTGATATGGGAAATCCTCTAAGTGTTCCAGTTGGCGGAGCGACTCTAGGACGAATTTTCAACGTGCTTGGGGAACCTGTTGATAATTTAGGTCCTGTCGATACTCGCACAACATCTCCTATCCATAAATCCGCGCCTGCTTTTATACAATTAGATACAAAATTATCTATTTTTGAAACAGGAATTAAAGTAGTAGATCTTTTGGCCCCTTATCGTCGTGGGGGAAAAATCGGACTATTCGGCGGGGCTGGCGTGGGTAAAACAGTACTAATTATGGAATTGATCAACAACATTGCCAAAGCTCATGGTGGTGTATCCGTATTTGGTGGAGTAGGCGAACGAACTCGTGAAGGAAATGATCTTTACATGGAAATGAAAGAATCTGGAGTCATTAATGAACAAAACCTTGCGGAATCAAAAGTAGCCCTAGTCTACGGTCAGATGAATGAACCGCCGGGAGCTCGCATGAGAGTTGGTCTGACTGCCTTAACTATGGCAGAATATTTCCGAGATGTTAATGAGCAAGACGTACTTCTATTTATCGACAATATCTTCCGTTTCGTACAAGCAGGATCCGAGGTATCCGCTTTATTGGGTAGAATGCCTTCTGCTGTGGGTTACCAACCCACCCTTAGTACCGAAATGGGTACTTTACAAGAAAGAATTACTTCTACGAAAAAAGGGTCCATAACCTCTATTCAAGCAGTTTATGTACCTGCAGACGATTTGACTGACCCCGCTCCTGCCACCACATTTGCACATTTAGATGCGACTACCGTACTATCAAGAGGATTAGCTGCTAAAGGTATCTATCCAGCGGTAGATCCTTTAGATTCAACGTCAACTATGCTACAACCTCGAATCGTTGGCGAGGAACATTATGAAACTGCGCAACAAGTCAAGCAAACTTTACAACGTTACAAGGAGCTTCAGGACATTATAGCTATCCTGGGGTTGGACGAATTATCCGAAGAGGATCGCTTAACCGTCGCAAGAGCACGAAAAATTGAGCGTTTCTTATCACAACCTTTTTTCGTAGCAGAAGTATTTACAGGTTCTCCGGGAAAATATGTTGGTCTAGCGGAAACAATTAGAGGGTTTAAATTGATCCTTTCTGGAGAATTTGATTCTCTTCCTGAACAGGCCTTTTACTTAGTGGGTAACATCGATGAAGCTACTGCGAAGGCTACGAACTTAGAAATGGAGAGTAAATTGAAGAAATGACCTTAAATCTTTGTGTACTGACTCCGAATCGAATTGTTTGGGATTCAGAAGTAAAAGAAATCATTTTATCTACTAATAGTGGACAAATTGGCGTATTACCAAATCACGCACCGATTGCCACAGCTGTTGATATAGGTATTTTGAAAATACGCCTTAATAACCAATGGTTAACAATGGCTCTGATGGGCGGTTTTGCTAGAATAGGCAATAATGAAATTACTATTTTAGTAAATGATGCAGAGAAGAATAGTGACATTGATCCACAAGAAGCTCAGCAAACTCTTGAAATAGCAGAAGCTAACTTGAGAAAAGCTGAAGGCAAGAGACAAACAATTGAGGCAAATCTAGCTCTCAGACGAGCTCGGACACGAGTCGAGGCTCTCAATACGATTTGATTTTGTAACTAGCTGGCGTGTAAAAAAAAAAAAAAAGAATGTATAAAAAAAATAGGATCGAAGGGCGATAAAAATAATAAAAGAAAAAAAGCTGGTTACAAAAACTTATTAGACACCATTGATCATGGTGTCTAATAAGTTATACCTACTATTGGATTTGAACCAATGACTCCTGCCGTATGAAAGCAATACTCTAACCACTGAGTTAAGTAGGTTATTTATCATCGTAAAGAGAAGGCAAGGGGATACTTATCACATCGATAGGATTATAAATCCAATATTATTTCTAAGCAATACCAATAAACAACGAGATGAAAGAGATATAATGTTCGATCATGTAATATTAATCTTGACAAGAAATTATCTACATGATAAGATAAAATGTGTATCATAAACACAAGGGCTATAGCTCAGTTAGGTAGAGCACCTCGTTTACACGTGCGCCAAAGTTTTTCAGAGGAGTCCATCACGCAATCAAACCAATTGATTGATCTTATTAATAAATCGATGTCTTACTCCATGACTTTTTTTTTAGGAAAAAGAGGAGAACAATAGCCTGACATTAGGTCCTATTAAAGTACCCCATTTAGGTAGGGAATTAATAGAATCCATCATTGATTTGAGATATTGATAGGGTGAATACCCAGTCTACTTAATGCTAGGCAGAATGAGTATAAGGAACTCAAAAAGGATCTTTTCGTCCTATGAACCTTAAGGTGTATCAAGTTTCATATTTGATTTTTTAATCAGGATGTTAGAGACTATATTTAACTTAAGTTGATCTAGACCAAAAGCAAACCTACGTCAAGAGAACCCAACCCTTCTTTGAAACACTTTGGTAGTTCTTCTGTATTGTATTAGAATTAACAAATAAGCAATCAGAGTACTTGGAACCATTTCTTATCTTTTTTTTTAAGAAAAAAAATGGTAGACTAACTGAACTTTCTATCAGTTAATGAAAGAGCCCAATGCAAAAAAAATGCATGTTGGGTCTTTGAAAGAGTTCGAATCATTTTGATAATAATAAGTTCGAGCTCTTTTACCGAGCAGGTCTACGGTTCGAATCCGTATAGCCCTATAAATTTATTCTAATAAATGACATTCAAATCCAAATAATTGGATAATTTTTGACTTCTTATTGTATTCTTTATTTCTAACTGGTTACTTTCAATTTTTTGGTTCATAAAAAAACTTCCCATACCCTAAACCATAAGTCCTGGGGATCGTTCAGAATAAAACGGAAAACCAAATTTGATTTCAATGGATCCAATCACTATCTATCGATATATCTAGATAGATACTTATAATTTAGAATAAACGTTTTTTCTTCATTCATTTTCATAGTCGTAAGTGGCGTTTTTTATATAAATTTTCCTCGTTCACGGGCTACAATCAAAAAGTTCATAATACTTTCTTTTTTTGTATCCCCACTCAATCGTGGTTACTTTTTTTCTGACACGGCCCTGTTTAAAGATAAAAACAGAAATCTAATTAAATTCAACCCAAATTAAATCTATCTAATACTAAATAAGATGGGTATGGTAAAGTCTTACGAGATTTTTTGATTTTTTGATACGTCATAATTTGAAAAACAAAGATATTTTTATCAATTTATTTTAGTTATAAATAAAACATAAACAAAATTTCAGAAACAGAAATAAAAAAAAAATTACTAGTTATTAATCATATTAATATTATATTATTAATAGTAGAAACTATTAGTAATAGAAACATGGAAATATTAAATAATTAAGTGTACTGAAAATAAGATTACAATCAATAAATCTTAAAATGAGACGTCTACCACAGCAACCAAACGAAAATAAATGATTTGATTAACCTAAATTTTGGTTTTGGCGCAAGAGTTCTATATCCCTTGCCCAATCCACTCCGATTGGAATTGACTAAGCGGGTGTTTTTTCCACATTCATAATTCATAGGAGTTCGTCTATGTTTCTGCTTTACGAATATGATATTTTCTGGGCATTTTTAATAATATCAAGTGCTATTCCTGTTTTGGCATTTCTAATTTCCGGGGTTTTATCTCCAATTAAGAAGGGGCCGGAGAAACTTTCTAGTTATGAATCAGGTATAGAACCGATCGGGGATGCTTGGTTACAATTTAGAATCCGTTATTATATGTTTGCTCTAGTTTTTGTTGTTTTTGATGTTGAAACAGTTTTTCTGTATCCGTGGGCAATGAGTTTCGATGTACTGGGGGTATCCGCTTTTATAGAAGCTTTCATTTTCGTACTTATTCTAATTCTTGGTTTAGTTTATGCATGGCGAAAAGGAGCGTTGGAATGGTCTTAGTTCGTTTCCTGAATACTTGTACAATAACAATAAAAAAAAGTAAAAAAAAACCATTGAAACAATTATGAATTCCATTAAGTTTCCCGTACTTGATCGAACAACAAAAAATTCAGTTATTTCAACTACGTTAAATGATCTTTCAAATTGGTCAAGACTTTCCAGCCTATGGCCGCTTCTTTATGGTACCAGTTGTTGTTTCATTGAATTTGCCTCATTAATAGGCTCCCGATTTGACTTTGATCGTTATGGGCTAGTACCAAGATCAAGTCCTAGACAGGCGGACCTTATTTTAACAGCGGGTACAGTAACAATGAAAATGGCTCCTTCTTTAGTGAGATTGTATGAACAAATGCCTGAACCAAAGTATGTTATTGCTATGGGAGCGTGTACAATTACAGGGGGGATGTTCAGTACCGATTCTTATAGTACTGTTCGAGGGGTTGATAAACTAATTCCTGTAGATGTCTATTTGCCGGGTTGTCCACCTAAACCAGAGGCTGTTATAGACGCTATAACAAAGCTTCGTAAGAAAATAGCTAGAGAAATCTATAAGGATCGAATTAGACCTCAACGGGGTAATCGGTGTTTTACTACCAATCACAAGTTTTTTGTTGTACGCAGTACGCATACTGGAAATTATGATCAAGAATTACTATATCCACCATCATCTACTTCAGAGATCTCTACTGAAACATTTTTTAAATACAAAAGTCCAGTATCTTCCCACGAATTAGTGAATTAGGGAGGATTTTAGCGAATAAGAAAAAAATCTTCATAAATTAGAACTCCTGGTAAATGTGAAATACTTAAGTTTATATAAAAAAGGTGTGGGGGAAATAAAAAAGATGCAGGGCACTTTGTCCGTTTGGCTAGCCAAACGCGGGCTGGTTCATAGATCGTTGGGCTTCGATTACCAAGGAATAGAGACTTTACAAATAAAGCCCGAAGATTGGCATTCTATTGCTGTAATTTTATATGTATATGGTTACAATTATTTACGTTCCCAATGTGCCTATGATGTGGCACCAGGTGGCCTCTTAGCCAGTGTGTATCATCTTACGAGAATAGAATATGGTGTCAATCAAGCGGAAGAAGTCTGCATAAAAGTATTTACTCACAGGAGTAATCCCAGAATTCCATCTGTTTTCTGGGTTTGGAAAAGTACGGATTTTCAAGAACGGGAATCTTATGATATGTTAGGAATCACTTATGATAGCCATCCGCGGCTGAAACGGATCTTAATGCCCGAAAGTTGGATAGGGTGGCCTTTACGTAAGGATTATATTGCCCCCAATTTTTATGAAATACAAGATGCTTATTGAATGATCAAAAATGAGTCTTAGCTTCTACAACTACGGACCTTCGCGGAATATTTTGAATTCGATTCTTTTTTAGATCAAACAAACAGAAGAATTAAGGTCTCATGCATAGTATTATAGATAGCTTGATCTCCAATTTGAAAGATACTTTTTTTCCTAAAAGCCGAGCCAATAGGATCAACTAAAATAAAAAAAAAAAAGAGTTCTGCATTATGAACTTTGTATCGCGCACATAACTTAGTCAACTTTAGTCACATAACTGGGAATCAATAAATAAGATCGGAAAGCAATACAATAAATGGGGGGGTACAATTCTATTTCTATTGTATCTAATGAATCTTGGGGGTATTTCTGCCCTTCAACGATAGATACTATAGATATAGATCTTTTTTTACTTGTTTTGTTTGATTCTTTCAAACAGAACTTTCTTTTCGAATATGTATTACGTATAAAGTCTTATCCATTCTTTTTGAACGGATGGATCCACAACATGAACAAAAAAAGAGAGGGGGATAAAGGATGATTGCACTTTTTTTACTAAAGATACGTTTAATTTGAAGACTAGAAACTTATCAAAATTAATCAATCCTATGCCAAGAACCAGATTTGAACTGGTGACACGAGGATTTTCAGTCCTCTGCTCTACCAACTGAGCTATCCCGGCCATTACCGAAGTATCATCCTCTGATACTAGGATTTTCAGTCCTCTGCGCTACCAGAGGACTTACCTACAGTCCTAGTCCTCTGCGCTACCAACTGAGCTATCCCGGCCATTACCAAAGTATCATCCTCTGACATGAGGACTTACAGTCCTCTGCGCTACCATAAGATTTTCAGTCCTCTGCGCTACCAGAGGATTTAGAGTCCTAGTCCTCTGCGTTACCAACTGAGCTATCCCGACCATTATCGAAATCGAAGTATCATCCTCTGACATGAGGACTTACAGTCCTCTGCGCTACCATAGGATTTTCAGTCCTCTGCGCTACCAGAAGATTTACAGTCCTCTTAGCTACCATAGGATTTTCAGTCCTCTGCGCTACCAACTGAGATATCCCGGCCAGTATCGAAGTATCATCCTCTGACACGAGGATTTACAGTCCTCTGTTCTACCAATTGAGATATCCCGGCTAGTATCGAAGTATCATTCTCATTTTACTAGATGACTTAGGTCTATGTCAATTAAAAGAACCGCAAAAGTAGTAAATGAAAAATGATATAGATTCTAAATAATTCAAATCGATAGTTCTTTCTCATTTGTACGTGTATGATATATCCCACAAGACTTGTATATAATAAGAAAAGAAATTATAGTTTGTAAAAGCGTCGGATGAATGAAAAAAGATAATGAATTCTTGAATAACTAAAAAAGGGTAAGGTGTTAAACAGACTTTTTTAGGGAGTAGGGTTGGGGATAGAGGGACTTGAACCCTCACGATTTTAAAAGTCAACGGATTTTCATCTTACTATAAATTTCATTGTTGTCAGTATTGACATGTAGAATGGGACTCTATCTTTATTCTCGTCCGATTAATAAGTTCCACCAAGGATCTATCAGACTATGAAGTGAATCATTTGATCAACACAAGGTAGTGAACTCCATTTGTTAGAACAGCTTCCATTGAGTCTCTGCACCTATCCCGCTTTCTAAACTCTGGTTTGTTCACGTAACCCAGGATTTGGCTCAGGATTGCCCATTGTTAATTCCAGGGTTTCTCTGAATTTGAAAGTTATCACTTAGTAGGTTTCCATACCAAGGCTCAATCCAATTAAGTCCGTAGCGTCTACCAATTCCGCCATATCCCCCTTTTTGCTTTGAGATTAGGATCTCATTATGATGTCTTTCCACTTTTTCTTATGCCGAAACCTTGGCATTCATTACATATAGATACTTTTTTTATTTCTTTGGTATCTTCTTTCATTTTTTTTAGCCCCATCCATATTTATTTAGTCTAATCAACAAAGATTCTATCATTTTTGTAGTTGCAATTCAATATGGTTATATATTAGAGAACATATATATGTTCTTCCTTTTCTCATCGTTATCTTAAATTTGAAGAAATAGTCGAACGGTCGATTCGTGTGTTTTTTTTACTTCCATGAAAAGAAATTTATGATCATTATTGAAACTTAGAATTCTACAATGGGCAATGGAAAAAGATTATAAATCTACGAAGTAGACTTATAATTCGAATAATTATAAAAATAAAATAAAAAGACAAAAAATATAAAATAATAATAATAGCATGAGGTTAGAACAAAAAAAACAAGAATTTCAAATCAGATATCATTTAACTTAAAAAAAAGCTTTCCGGTCTAATTTTCTTATTTAGAAACTCATGAAATCAAAATTAGAAAGTCGATATATTCCTATATTCTATTAATTCATTAAGGTTATGTTTTATTTATTTAACGATAGTCACTATTTATTTGAGCTATATTCTGTTCTAGAATATCTAGAATATGATGAATTCTAAATAGATAAGTAAAAATATGAATAGAATAGTTAATTGATACGATCTAGTAGTTTAGTGAATTTGTATGCACTATTTTATTTGAGCCCGCTTAGCTCAGAGGTTAGAGCATCGCATTTGTAATGCGATGGTCATCGGTTCGATTCCGATAGCCGGCTTTTCCAGAGTTTTTCGTTTTTTTACATTATTTTTAATGTACTTTCAAAATCAAAGAAGATTGAAAAGACTTCTTTCACCTTTTTCCAAGAGTTACCACGCCATTTATATTATGTCATATAAACTTCCATATAGGAATATATATTGGGTAAAAAGGTTAGATCTTTGCAAAATAAATCAAGAAAAAAAAAGGAAAATTTTTGTGATTTATTGATTTATATATATTGTATATACAATAAAAAAAATCTGTATATTGAGAGAATATATCTTCTGACTCTTTGTATTCCAATAGTTTATTGGAGTGGATTTTACATCATTTATCATTATCATTTAGTTCAGTTTTAATTTTGTTTAGTTTTGTACAATTTCAATAAAAAAAGGAGTTTTTATGTCACGTTACCGAGGGCCTCGTTTTAAAAAAATACGCCGTCTGGGGGCTTTACCGGGACTAACTAGTAAAAGGCCTAGGGCAGGAAGCGATCTTAGAAACCAATCACGCTCCGGAAAAAAATCTCAATATCGTATTCGTTTAGAAGAAAAACAAAAATTGCGTTTTCATTATGGTCTTACAGAACGCCAATTACTTAAATATGTTCGTATCGCCGGAAAAGCCAAGGGGTCAACGGGTCAAGTTTTATTACAATTACTTGAAATGCGTTTGGATAACATCCTTTTTCGGTTGGGTATGGCTTTGACTATTCCTCAAGCGCGCCAATTAGTTAACCATGGACATATTTTAGTTAATGGTCATATAGTTGATATACCAAGTTATCGCTGCAAACCCCGAGATATTATTACAGTGAAGGATGAACAAAACTCTAGAACTTTGGTTCAAAATCTTCTTGAGTCATCTGCCCCCGAGGAATTGCCAAACCATCTGACTCTTCACACATTCCAATATGAAGGGTTAGTTAATCAAATAATAGATAGGAAATGCGTCGGTTTGAAAATAAATGAATTGCTTGTCGTAGAATATTACTCTCGACAGACTTAAAAAACCTAAGTTAAGTAAAAAAAATAACTAAAAACAAGAGTTCGGACAACTCCCCCCCCCTCTTTTTTGATTAAAAATAAAAAGGCACAAGGTAAGGGATTTTGTCGGGGAATCTTTTTCCTATTCATGTATCATAGATTGGTAGGGAGGTTTGGATCCCTTGTTTGCTCTTCCCAGCATTTTACATATCAAAGAAATGTAAATTTTATATCTATTCTTTTTTATTTGATTTGATACATTGTGGTCAATCACGTAAGATTGGTGATTTAGTTGAAAGTACGGAAAGAGAGGGATTCGAACCCTCGGTAAACAAAAGTCTACATAACAGTTCCAATGTTACGCCTTCAACCACTCGGCCATCTCTCCGACATCAGGATTATGACTGAGTACCTGGGTGAATAGCGAGTTATTCATCGTTTTTTAGATTATGGTTAATAGATACCTTTTTTGACCGGAAAAATTGGAAGTAGATAGAATATTTTTTTATAAAAAACGAGTCCGCTTTTATGTTAGTTCGTACTATAAAATTCCTTTGTTTGTGAGAAAATTTTCTCACAAAAGAAAAGGTAAAGGAAATCAAAAGAGTTATAGAATGGATTACTACCTATGCCAAGATCGCGTATAAATGGAAATTTTATTGATAAAACCTTTACAATTGTAGCCGATATCTTATTACGAGTCATTCCGACAACTTCCGGAGAAAAAGAGGCATTTACTTATTACAGAGATGGTGCGATTTGATTATCATTATCATTATTTTTTTTATTTCTCACCGATTTGGAATAGAAAAAAACGAGTATTGAAAAAAATCTCCGCTTTTGAAGGTGAAGTTTATAATATAAAAAAGCAATCCCTTCTGTCATGTATCCACGATTAATGCAGCCTTAGATGCTTCAATTGTGAATTCTAGTATTGAGCAAAAGGTTTTTACCTATGGTTCCCGTATTACAAATCAATCTTACTAGACTAATACAATAGACGAATAGGAGGCACAGGGGAAGAAGCACTACGCCGAGAAATCAACAACACGAAAACTTTCTTCAAAATGATTCCTTTTCTTTCTTCTTCTTCTTTTGGATTGGGACTAATTAAAATGGTTGGAACAATAAACATCCATCTCGTCCGTCCTTTGGATACCCGTATAACCATTGAAGACTGTTGAAGTGACTAATTCCTGGAAATTTAGGGGCGTTGAAAACAAAGAAATTTTTAGAGTTTCCTTTTTTATTTTTATCTAGTATGAATCCACTTGGTAGTAAGAAAAGATCTTTTACAAGAAGGTTGGCTAGGGATTTCTTGTAAAAACATTAGCCCCGCTTAGTTCATAATGACATCAAATTTTTCCATATATTTATTATTTTCATTATGCACCTAAAGGAGGAGCCGTATGAGATGAAAATCTCACATACGGTTCTGAAACGGAGAATTCGTTAAAGCGAATAACGACCGTAACGGATGTCGGCTCAATCTGAAGGAAATTATGCGGAAGCATTACAGAATTATTATGAAGCTATGCGACTAGAAATTGACCCCTATGATCGAAGTTATATACTCTATAATATAGGCCTTATCCACACAAGTAATGGGGAACATACCAAAGCTTTAGAATATTATTTTCGGGCATTAGAACGAAACCCCTTTTTACCACAAGCTTTTAATAATATGGCTGTGATCTGTCATTACGTGCGACTATCTCCACTATAGAAAAAAAGAACGAACAGAGCTAGTCAATGAAATACTAGAAACACAAAAAAAGGGCTTTCTACATAAGCATCGTTCAAAACGATTTTTTATCAGCTGTAGCAAATAAATAAACTTCATGGATCGAAATATGAAGTGAAGACTAGATATGCCTAAATACTTTCTTTCTATGGATAAAAAAAGATTTAATTGATAGAGGAAGCACCGTAAAGATCAATTCGAAAGGTTTTGGACCGATACAACAAGAGCTGTTTATTTATATCATAATATGAGATAAATCTTAGGAATCTACTTATGTAATAGAGCGGATCCCCTAAGGTATTGAGCAGCGGTGTAGCATCAGATCCTAAAGACAGTAAGTCTTTTTCTTTTTTATGAAGTATGAAAAAAAGTCTTTTTCAAAGATTCTATATAAATTTTAATATGAAAGCGGGATAGTTACCTTTCAGAAAATTCTAATATCTAATAACAGTGGACATGCCTTTTTTTTTCTGAAGGTAGGAGAAAAGATAAAACTTATTTATTAGATTAATTAATATATTAATTAAATCAAAATGAAAGTTTGAAACTCATGTAATTACTCTCTTTTGTTTAATCCAAGAAAAACCGAATGAATATCTATAAGAAATCTCATTCAATTAGACATTCAAGTAGATATAAAGTTAAAGTAGGTTAAAGTTAAAAAACTGGTACACCAAAACAAAAGAGTTGGTTGTCGAGCCGTATGAGGTAGGAAACTCTCAAGTACGGTTCT